ACGAAATAGATGAATTTTTCTACCATACTATCCATCTCTTAGTCAGTTATAATCTAAAATAGGCTTAAGTTTATGTAGATCAATCTACAACATTCTCTTGATATATGTGTATATATATTACATATATTGTATATATTGTATGGAATTGACATAACACCCAATTTGCTACATTTATTTAATCTGCTCAATCTGAAATACTTCTTATCTTAGTCATTATAATTCCTTTTACTAATAAGTAAGAGGAAACCTTACTTAACTTATTTTTAACGCCCGAACCGTGATCTGAAGATATGAAATAAGTCGATAAAGCACAAATTGCCTTTCTCAAATTAGAAACCAAACCGCCCAATACGCGACCCGCCCGAGGCAAGATCTTATTATTGCATTGCATAGTCTCTCGTTAGACAACCACTATCTTCTATAATCATTTCTCATCGAAAAATGCGTATACACTTAACAAAACGACTTCCTCTTTGAACAGTAAAAATCAAAAAAGGCCCGTCCGGCCTTCTTCTTTATGCATCTATAAAGATAGTAGGAGTCCAACCCCACGGATTGAAAGAGTATAATTCATATCATAGATTACTCCATTGGAGTCCGGTGTCCGATGGGATTCGAAATTAAGAGATTTTTCTTTTAAATAGTCCAGGAGTCCAACCCCACGGATTGAAAGAGTATAATTCATATCATAGATTACTCCATTGGAGTCCGGTGTCCGATGGGATTCGAAATTAAGAGATTTTTCTTTTAAATAGTCCAAAATACGTTTGCAAAACGAGCTATAAAACAATCGATACGGTTTGATTCCTTCCTGTAGTAGTACTTCTAGAGCCCACTTCTCCCCCACACTACGAGTGAAAGGGAAAATGTAAAGACTACCATTAAAGCAGCCCAAGCGAGACTTACTATATCCATGTGAATTATGTCCCCTATCTCTATAAATACGAAAGAATTATTCCATTATTCCTCACTAATAATAGTGGAATTAATGGCGCCGAGTCAAAAAGGGATTATGACCAAACACTATTGAGAAACCAATCCAATAAATTGATTATGATTATGAATCGGGAAAAATTAAACACAAGTAAAACATGTAGTAACATCCCGAGGGAATGAAAACGTGTAGGAATAAAATAAATAAATTTAGGCCTATTCTTTTCTTTATTTTTTTATTGACCTTCTAGTCAAAACAGAAGGGGAGAAAATCTATAAAAAAGAGAAATCACTATCTATTATAGGCTTTTATTTCCTCATTTGATCTACAAATCCGTACCTCCCCCCGACTTTCACAACGACAGTCGGGGGGGAGGCCTGGGGTTGGAGAAAAGGGATTTTTTCTTTTCGCCCCCTTTCTATATCTATAAAAGTCAATTATTCATCCAATCTAATATTGCCCGAATACCCAAAGGTTCTCACGAGTCTGTAGTATATAAAGCAACTGACGCCCCTTTCCAAAAATTTTAATTGAATTTCCTATTGGGGGCTACAATCTGATTAAAAATCTAATGATTAGACACTTCCTTAATAATTAAGGATAATTAATAAGGGTAGTAGAAGGGAATCGAAAAGTCTTGGTAGTCCCTCTACCACAGTAGATTAGAAGAATCCTAGATACGGGCGAGGATTCACAATCTCTTCTTTTAGAAAACCTTCAGACTACATAAACAAAGCACCAATGGTCTGTTTCCTATGCTTCTACCGGAGAAAAATTCCGCGAGTTATATCAGTAGAACAGAAGAGATTTCGAGTTTTTTGTTAATGTTGATCAGGCGACACCCGGATTTGAACTGGGGAAAAAGGATTTGCAGTCCCCCGCCTTACCACTCGGCCATGCCGCCAAAATGATACAAAATAGATGATTTCCTGGATTACTAAATTTTTATTGTACTTGCATTTTAACTCCTATTTTCCTTAATCCTTTTCCTAAAAGAAAGCTTTTTTTTTTTTGATTGGATTTGATCCATCCCTTCGGTTGATTGTATAGTATCTGAAAATATACCATGCTAAAAACATTCTCTCGCTTTTTTCTATTGAGAAAAAAAATGGGTATTTTTAGCCAATAAATTTGAACCATTAACTATTGGCTGCTTACTTAGAATTCATGAATGATTCATGGATTCGAATCTCAAAATTGTGTTTTCCTAATGACATAAGAAAATAAAAATTGAGGCAGAACTAATCAGTATTGATTTTTTCAATCAAAAAATATTTCCCCATTTCAATTATAACAAAACATATGAGTATATGTAAACCCCAGAACATAAATTGTTACCAACATATATATTTTTTAGATATGTTGTTGATAGGGAATTATCATTAAATTATCCTACTTCACTTCAATTTTGCATTGAATAGAAATTATAGAGCACGACTCGGGCTGTCCCGAAGAGAATTGGCAATAAAAGAGAAGTGATATAGCTATCTGTGTGTTTAATAAATGCAATCCTTCTTTAAATCATATTCTACTCAAAAATCCGTAAAGTACAAATATCTCTCTTCT